ACTTGTAGGAGTGCATCTTGGATCTGTCGATTATGTTATGGCCGGAGTCCGACTCATGGCGACCTGGTTGAATTGGGAGAAGCTGTAGGTATTATTGCAGGCCAATCGATTGGAGAGCCGGGTACTCAATTAACATTAAGAACTTTTCATACCGGCGGAGTCTTCACGGGGGGTACTATAGAACGTGTGCGAGCCCCTTCTAATGGAAAAATAAAATTCAATGAGGATTTGGTTCATCCGACACGTACACGCCATGGACATCCCGCCTTTCTATGTTCTATAAACTTGTACCTAACTATTGAGAGTGAAGATATTCGACATAATATAAATATTCCATCCCAAAGTTATCTTTTAGTTCAAAACGATCAATATGTAGAATCAGAACAAGTGATTGCTGAGATTCGTACAGGAACATCCACTTTGCGTTTTAAAGAGAAGGTTCGAAAACATATTTATTCTTACTCAGACGGAGAAATACACTGGAGCACCGATGTGTATCATGCACCCGAATTTACATACAGTAATCTTCATCGATTACCAAAAACAAGTCATTTGTGGCTATTATTAGGAGAGTCATGCAGATCCAGTCTAGTCTCACTTTCGTCCCACAAGGATCAAGATCAAATGAGTGCGCATTCTCCTTCTGTCAAGCGTTCTGTCAAGAGAGGATCTACTTCTAACCTCTCAGGAACGAATGATCAGTCGAGACAAAAATTCTTTACTTCGGATTTTTCGGGTAAAAAAGAAGATAGGATTCCTGATTATTCAGACCTTAGTCGAATTCTATGTACTGGTCGTTGTAATCTCATAGATCCGACCATTCTTTACCAGAATTCTGATTTATTCTCAAAGAGGCGAAGAAATAGATTCATCATTCCACTCCAATCGATTCAAGAACGCGAGAACGAACTAATGCCCCCTTCAGGTATCTCGATTGAAATCCCCATCAATGGCATTTTCCGTAGAAATAGTATTCTTGCTTATTTCAACGATCCTCGATACAGAAGAAAGAGTTTGGGCATTTTAAAATATAGTATGCTAGAAATGCATTCAATCCTCAAAAAAGAGGATTTGATTGAGTATCGAGGAGGCAAGGAATTTAGGCCAAAATACCAAATGAAAGTAGATCGGTTTTTTTTCATTTCCGAGGAAGTGCATATCTTATCCGGATCGTCTTCCATAATGGTACGGAACAATAGTATCATTGGGGTAGATACACAAATTACTTTAAATATAAGAAGCCGAATAGGCGGGTTGGTCCGAGTGGGGATAATAAAAGAAGAAATTGAACTTAAAATCTTTTCTGGAGATATCCACTTTCCTGGAAAGCCAGATAAGATATCCCGGCATAGAAACGTTTTGATACCACCAGGAACAGGAAAACAAAATTCCAAGGAATCCAAAAAATGGAAAAATTGGATCTATGTTCAACGGATCAGACTTAGCAAGAAAAAGTATTTTGTTTTGGTTCGGCCTGTCATCATATATGAAATAACGAACAGTATAACTTTTGCAACGCTTTTCCCCACGGATCTGTTGCAGGAAAGGGATAATGTGCAACTTCAACTTGTCAATTATATCTTTTATGGAAATGGTAAACTAATTCAATTAATTTCTGATACAAATATTCAATTACTTCAGACTTGTTTAGTATTGAATTGGGACCAAGACAAAAAAAGTTCTTCTAGTCAAGAAGCCCGTGCTTCCTTTGTTGAAATAAAGGCAAATGGTTTGGTTCGACATTTCCTAAGAATCGACTTGGTGCAATCCACTATTTCATATATCGGAAAAAGGAATGATCCATCGGGCTCAGGATTGCTCTTTGATAATGGATCAGCTTGCACCAATATCAATCCGTTTTCTTCCATTTATTCCAAGGCAAGAATTCAACAACCCCTTAATCAAAATCAAAGAACTATTCATACGTTATTGAATAGAAATACGGGATTCCAATCGTTGATAATTTTGTCATCATTCAATTGTTTTCGAATGGGTCCATTCAACCATGTAAAATATCACAATGTGATAAAAGAATCAATTAAAATTACAAAAGATCCTCGAATTCCAATTAAGAATTCGCTGGGTCCTTTAGGAACAGCCTTTCGAATTGCGAATGTTTATTCATTTTACCATTTACTAACTCATAATCAGACCTTGATAAATAACTATTTGCAACTTGACAATTTAAAACAGGCTTTTCAAGTAATTAAATATTATTTAATGGATGAAAATGAGAAAATTTATAATCCCGATTCGTGCAGTAACATTATTTTCAATTTGAATTGGTATTTTCTCCATCCCAATTATTGTCAAGAAACATCTACAATAATGAATCTTGGTCAGTTTATTTTTGAAAATATATGTATAGCCAAAAACGTACCACACCCAAAACCGGGTCAAGTTATACTTGTTCAAGTTGACTCTGTAGTAATACGATCAGCTAAGCCTTATTTGGCCACTCCAGAAGCAGCTGTTCATGGCCATTATGGGGAAATCCTGT